TTCTCCGAGCAAAGCTCTTCGCATCGCAATGCCTATTGTGTCGGCTTGACCTTTCATAAGTGGAGACAGAATAAAGCGTCCATAATAAAGACGCTTACTGTCTGCTCTTGATTCAACACACTTCCACTGTAGTGTCCGAGTGGATACTCTTACTTTCTCTCGAACCATAGTAATATATTTTGATCAAATCCTTGAATTATTTATTTCTCTTGAAATCTCTTCAATGTTTATTTTTCCTTTTACACACGTCTTTTTTTGGGGGGCCTACATCCATTATGTGGCATAGGGGTTACATCCCGTATGAAACTTAATAGTATACCACTTCTACGAATAGCTCTTAATGCCGCATCTCTTCCGAGACCGGGACCTTTTATCATTACTTCTGCTCGTTGCATACCTTGATCCGCTACTGTCCGAATAGCATTTCCTGCTGCGGTTTGAGCGGCAAATGGTGTCCCCCTTCTTGTACCCTTGAATCCACAAGTGCCGGCGGAGGACCAAGAAATCACCTGACCCCGTACATCTGTAACAGTCACAATGGTATTGTTAAAACTAGCTTGAACATGAATAACTCCCTTTGGTATTTTACGCGCATTCTTACGTGAACCAATACGTCCATTTCTACGTGAACCAATTTTTGGTATAGGTTTTCCCATTTTTTATTATCTCATAAATATAAGTCAGAGATATATGGATATATCCATTTCAGGTCAAAAACAGATCCTTTCTATTTTTCGATTATTTATATTTTCTATTTTATTAATATTTTTTATTAATATTTATTAATATTTTTTATTAATATTTATATTTTTATATTATTTATTAAATATTAAATAATAAATATTAAATAATATATTTTATTAATATTTATATTATTTATTAAATTTATATTATTTATTAAATAATAATTTATTAAATTTATTAAATAATAAAAAATAATTTATTAATATTAAAAAATAATTTATTAATTATTATTAATTAATAAATTATTTTTTAATTATTATTAATTATTAATTAAAAAATAATTTATTAATTTATTATTTATTAAATATATTATTTATTAAATAAAAATATTTATTAATTTATTAAATAAATTAAATAATAATAATAATTAAATAATAATAATAATTTATTAAATAATAATAATAAAATATTTATAATAAAATATTTATTAAAAATATTTATTAAATAAAATATTTATTAAATAATAATAAAATATTTATTTTATATTTTATTATAAAAATATTTATTAAATAATAATAAAATATTTATTTTATATTTTATTAAATAATAATAAAATATTTATTAAATATAAAAATATTTATTAAATATAAATATAAATAATAATAAAATATTTATAATAAAATATTTATTAAATATATAATAAATATATAATAAAATATTTATTAAATAATTAAATAATAATATTTATTAAATAATAAAATAAATAATAAAAATAAATAATAAAATAATAATAATATATAAATTAAAAATATATAAATTAAAATAATAATAATATATAAATAATAATAATATATAAATAATAATAATATATATATAATATATATATATAATAATAATATATATAATATATATAATATATAAAATAAGAAAATAATAATAATATATATATAATATATAATATATAAATAATATATAAATAATATATATAAATATAAATAATATATATAAATTAAATAATATATAATATATATAAATATAATATATATAAATTAAATAATATATAAAAAATAAAATTATAAAAAATAAAATTAAAAAAAATATTATAAAAAAATATTATAATTATATAATATTATAATTATATAAAATTAATATTATAATTATATAAAATTATATAAATATTATATAAAATTATATAAATAATATATATAATTAAATAATATATATAATTAAATATATATAATAATAATATATATAATATATATAATATAAAATAAATAATATATATAATATAAATATATATAATATAAATAATAATATAAATAATATATTTAATATAAATTTAATATAAATAATATATAATAATATATATAATGTAATTTTAGTTGATTTTATTTTTGCATCTGGTCCTTTAGTTTTAGAAAGCTCCCTTTTTGTTTTTTGGAAATATTATCCTTGTCTTTGTTTATGTTTTGGATTGGAACAAATTACTATAATTCGTCCACGCCTACGGATCAATCGACATTTTTCACAAATTTTACGAACAGAGGCCCTTATTTTCATATTTTTCATTCCTTAACTTAATTCCGAATCTATTTATTGGAAGAAAATAGGGTTTCCTTAAATTTGGAACTTTTAATTGTATCCCCATAAAAAAAAGAATGTTGAAGTTGAAAAACAGTCTAATCATTCGAATCTTTGTTCCGGGGTCTATAAATTATATGCCCTCCGCTTGAATTAAAATGACTTACTTCCATTTTTACTTTATCTCCCGGTAGTATACGTATAAAACTACATCGAATCCTTCCGGAAACATAACCTAGAATCATATTTTCATTATAGAAACGAACCTGGAACATACCATTGGGAAGTGATTCAGTAATTAAACCCTCATGAATCCATTTTGTCTTTTATTCTTATTCCAGTTAAAACCCCTTCATGTATTAACTAATGTATGAGTAGTAATATTAGAAACCCGCTTTTTCTCTCTCTTTTTTCACAAAAATGTATGGAAGTTTCTTATATAATTCGGATATCAGAAGCATTACCATATATAACATAAAATTTCTCCGCCGATTCTTTCTAATCGAGCCTCTCGATCTGTCATTATACCTCGAGAAGTAGAAATAATTACAATCCCCATCCCTCCTAAAATTCTAGGAATTCGTTGATAATTAGAATAAATTCGTAGACCAGGTCTACTGATTCGTTTTAAATTAAAAAGAGTTTTATATGATCCTTTCCTATTTCTTCTATGTCGTAGAGTTAAAACTAAAAAATATTTGTTGCTTTCCCTATGTTTTCTCACGTTTTCAATAAAACCTTCTCGTAAAAGTATTGTAACAATGTTTTCGGTGATGTTAGTAGATGGTATTCGAACCATTCCTTTTCTATTCATGTCAGCATTTCGTATAGAGGTTATTATGTCAGCAATGGTGTCCTTACCCATGATAAACTAAAATGATTGTTGCCCTTGACTTTTGATATAATCAACATGCTCTTTTTTTGTATTATTTTATATCTCTATCTATTTTATTAATTTTATATTAATTTATATATTTTATATTAATTTATATATATTAATATAATGATTGTATAATGATTGTATAATATTGTAAATTGTAAATATAATAAAATATAATAAATAAATAAAAAAAATATATAAAAATATATAAAATATATTAAAATATATAATAAATAAATATAAAATATAATAATTAATTGAATTGTAATTATTTTTAAATTATGTAATTATTTTTAAATTATTTTTATTTTAAATTTTAATTATTTTTGTAATAATTGAAAATTTTATAATTTTTATGATTTTTTATGAAAAAAAAAAATCTTTTTTTTTTTATAATAATTACAAAAGGTATATGCGTGAGACATAATCAATCTATTAATTAATCTATTTCATTCCTATTTCATTCAAATACTATAAATATATCACGTTTCATTCAAATACTATAAATATATCACGGTCTCGTCTTATAATACCTCAGGTGCTAATGAAACTATTTTAGTGAAATTTAACTGTCTCAATTCCCGGGCGATCGCACCAAAAATTCGAGTTCCTTTTGGATTTCCTTCTTGATCAATGACAACCGCAGCATTATCATCATATTGTATTATCATACCGTTCTTACGTTTGAGTTCTTTACAAGTACGTACAATTACAGCTCTGATAACTTCTGATCTTTCTAAAGGTGTATTTGGTACTGCTTCCTTGATTACAGCAACAATAACGTCACCAATATAAGCATATCGTCGATTACTAGTTCCTATGATTCGAATACACATCAATTCGCGGGCCCCGCTGTTATCGGCTACATTCAAATGGGTTTGAGGTTGAATCATATCATTTTTTTTTATCTGTTCTTTCAGTGCAAAGGGCGAAGTAAAAAAAAAGAAATATTGTGTATCCAAAAAAAAAAAAAAAGAAACCTACAATTGCAATTGTTTTTTTTTCATCCCAAAGACCTCTTTCCTTTGGTTCTAATTATTATGCCGAAATAATGAATTGAGTTCGTATAGGCATTTTTGATGCTGCTATTGCAATAGCTTTTCTGGCTATATTTTCTGCGACTCCGCCCATTTCATAAAGTATTCTACCTGGTTTAACGACAGCTACCCAATATTCGGGAGATCCTTTTCCCGAACCCATACGCGTTTCTGTAGGTCTTACTGTAACCGGTTTGTCTGGAAATATGCGTACCCATATTTTTCCACCGCGGCGGGCATTTCGTGACATTGCCCGGCGACCTGCTTCTATTTGTCTAGATGTGATCCAAGTGGGCTCAAGTGCCTGAAGAGCATATCTACCGAAGCAAATATGATTACCTCGATAGGATATTCCTTTCATTCTTCCTCTATGTTGTTTACGGAATCTGGTTCTTTTGGGGTTATAGTTGATGGTTCTTTCTCAATTCCATCTCTACTACAGAACCGTACATGAGATTTTCACCTCATACGGCTCCTCGCGAATGAAACGATTAAAATATAATATACATGGATTTAATGAATAAAATAATATACCGAATCATCGTGGGATTTTTTTAGATTTCATCTAATCTATTGGTCTATTGGAAATTTGTATATTTTGTTTTGATATTGATATATAACTAAACAAGTATTTTTTTTATATTATAGACAATTCTTCCTATCTAGATATAAATAGAAAATGTTGTTTTGTTATGTTATAAGGTTCTAACGAATCTTTATTTTGTTTTTATTTTTATTATCATATCGGATTGGCCCCAAATTATAAATCCAATAAAATAAAAATTTTCGCGGGCGAATATTTACTCTTTCATTATCTA